TCCCTAGGTATTGGCCCCACCAAACTGTTTGATGAGAGATCAAGTGTCAACTGGTTCACCAACGCTGTTATTCCTGGGAATATTGATCCAGTGAGGTTATTCTGGCTTGCATCAAGGTGCTAGAGCCGAGACTGGTTACCAAAAGCTGCTGGTATCGACCCGTTGAATGTGTTCATGTGAAGGTCCAGGATCTCCTCGAGGATGAAGGCCAGATCACGCCCAATTCGATCCTTGAAAGACCCATTGCACTACAGCGGCAGCTCGGGCTCGAGCAACGGCGGGAGATAAGTCTTCTCTTCATTCAGCATTCAGTCTATCTTCGGAAAGCTGCAATAATTGATGCACGCAGACGATGTGAAATGCTTTCTTGATTTACTAATAGGTGGTGCCTAGACGCTAGGAAAAAGTGAGGATTATAGCTTCTGCCCCATAGACCATTCGGAAATGAGAGGAATTTCACTCCCATTTCCGAATGGTCTATTGATTCTCCGCTACCCACCAAGGTAGAAGACTGCTTGATCCGCAAAAGAAGTATGCTTTATTTGCTTATAGAACAAAAGTATACGCTTTTTCGGGGAAAGATAGACAGTCTATCATATGGAATAGGGCATTCAGCAGTTTGAAGAGGTAGCCTTTTTCAGTAGCAGTCTTGTAAGCAAGCGCCGTACGTTCAATCTATACTGGCGAGATTCTTTCCTCTTAGAATACAAAGCCTGAGCGCGTTGCATGACTTAATGCCAGCTCTTTATCATACATCTTCTGTAGAACCAATAAATATAAGGGATATGTGTTAGCACATCTTGTTCGTGCTCTGCACCACGTTTTTCCTGTATACCGGCAGCTAGCATCCCATCAGTAACCTACGGGCGAGATTTCTTGAGGGGGGCTGGCCATGGTTTTTTAACCCACCCTTTCATTCACTTAAGACCCAAAGCAGAAAAGGTTTGCAATCCATATACTGGAATTTGGTTCCTGTTAGTAAAAGTAGTGATTCCCTACTACAGTTTATTTCACTTTTCTCAAAATACACAGTTCTTTCTTAATACAATAGCACTTTCCTAACTAACAGGAACATAAAGACCACATTCGAAGTTCCTTTGGCAACTAAGCTAGAACTATCATTTTTCTAATAAGAAGATTGATCTTTGTGAGTGTAGAGGAGCTAGTCAAAGGCAAGGAAAGTAGGAGATCGATGACAGGGTCAAAGGCCTTATTAGAACTTATACCATTCTGAGTGGTACTTCAAAAACCGTAGAGTCTACAGACTTTGTATTTATGGGTGGCTCTTCTATGCGACCACTTATAGAGAGACCGCAAGTCCATGAACCTGGAGATTGCCTCACGCCTAGGAAACAATGAGCTTATTCGGTGGGTCTCGCCCTACCAACCATTGTTAGCCACCTTAGTAACCTTACTTAGGAGCTATTCTTTATATCCAACGCCTGAAATGAATTCAAAAAAATACTCTCTTCGGCGACTTAGACTTACTCATTTTGGCGATGTCTGGCACCCGCGCTGGAAGGGATGAATTGTCTGAATGTCGTTCACTCTGTGAGATAATGGATCTAACGTTAGGACTTAGTTACTCCATCTCTCTTGCCGGCAACGCCGAACTACTTGAACCCGAGTAATTAGCTTCCTTAAGCCATGTCCATACTTTAAGAGCTAAATCGGATGGTAACTAGATTCATTCCGTAGCATGGGATTCTGTAAGAGCATCTCTAAATAATAGCTAGGCATCAGTTTGAGTTCGAGATTGAAAAGTCCTCTCAAGTTGACTATTTATGGAAAAAAGGGTCCTGTCAAACTGTTGTGACTGGCATCAAAATACGATTGTTAGATTACCAATACTATGTTAGCATTATCAAGACTGCAATCTATCACTATTTTTAGAAGCTCTATAATTAGAAATACCAAGAAAACATGATTATCTGTAAATTTAGGACTTGGTCCAGAAGTGAGAAAATAGGTGTGAAATTCCAGGCTAGGGTTAGCAAGGAATTGTTTGGGCTGATTGAGGATATAGAGCTGATGGAGCTACCTTTGCAAGGGCGCAAATTCACTTGGAACAATGCTGTGTCAGCTGCTAAGTTAGACAGATTCCTTTTTACAATAGACTGGGGATTCAATGTTGTATACCCATGCTGTGGTGACTGCCCTTCCTAGATATGGTTCAGACCATGTTCCTTTGTTGCTGGAGTGTGAGACTGAACTGTTCCAAGGGTTTTCAAGTTTGAAAGATCATGGTTTCAACAAGAATACTTTATTCAGAGGATGGAGTTTTGGTGGCATGCACAGTTGTTAACAGGAGAATTGGGGAAGCCTTTTGAGTACATTTACAACAGATGAAAAAGTGTTTTAGGGGGTGGAGTGCAAATGTGAATGGAGAGATTAGGAGAACAAAGGAAGAATTGTTGACCAGTCTGGATAAGTTGGAGCTTTTGCAGGAAAGAGAGGGAATTGGAGCAAGAGGAGTGGGAGTGCGTTGATTACTGATTTCACTGGGGTTCCCCGACCGTCCAGAGAGAGTTGTCGCCAGGTCCTCGAAAAAAGAAACCGTGGGAGGAAGAACATTGTGCAACCCGTGCAGCCTGTGAAATCCAACTCACCTAACCTGTAGAAAAAACAGCTTACATGCCATCATACAACCAATCAAGAGGCGCAAGAGCAAAACCCAATATCCCCAACGTGCCAAAGAGAAAGGAAAACCAATACTGAACCACACAGAAAATGAGGAGTACTCGGGTGCAAAAGCAGGTGGATAGATTTCTGGGTTTTATCACCACACCTACTAAACCTAAATCCAAACACAAAGGCCAAGCTAGTTCTATTCGCTAAGCCTTGAGAGAAGCCGACCTCTTGTCACCCTGCACCGCGTCCGACACCTTGACAAAACCACTTGATGATGAAACGGCTAACAAGATTGAACAATGCTGTGGACTTCAGCACCAACTAAAGAACTAACAAGGACTAACCAAATGCTTGCTGCACCTAGCCAAGCCAATGCAGGTCAAGCAAGTCTTGGCAATGCACATGCCCAACCTAACACTGCGTCACGCGAAGAACACCAACATGGATAGTATGACGCAATCGTGGAAGATGACTTTCTTATGACCTAAGAGAATTTGGATTACGAGGCGGAAAAAATCTTGGGACTCGATGACATCCTTGACGAAGACTTGTTGGACGACTATTATCACCTTCCCTATCCCGATGCCGCGATGGCAGACAAGATGAAGATGGACAAACAAGCACGGGGCTGACAACTAGCCCGCACGACCGAAGTATCAATGGTTACGTAGTTTAGGAGTCTCCTAGGTTTAGGTGCACTTTTGTGTGAGATGACTTTTGGGTATTTTGAGTACTTTGCTTTTATTTATTTCAGATGTTAACAAATTGAACTATTTTTTCTTGGGATGATGAAAAATGCAAAGTTGTCAAAGAATCCCTCATAGAAGCGCGATGCGCTATTGTATGTTCAGAAGAGATAAAATGGAACACCCATTTCCTTTTTCGTTTAAGGAAAGTTTGTCCAGATTATTACGAAAATCCCTCTTTTAATGACGCTAACAACTCCGCGGGTGGTACGTTAATAGCTTGGAACCCCGCCCACACGACAACGTACCAAAGTTCCCAAACCTTCACTAACACCGTCATCCTAACCAACTCTTCGGGCTTTACTTTTATGCTAACCAATGCATATAGGCCAATTGACTCCGACAAAAAACTGGACTTTCTCGTTAGGAGTATAAATGACCTACCATGGATTCTTTTAGGAGAATTTCACCTCTTGCTTGCGATCCCCATCAAAAGCTACGGGTGAATTCAGGCCCATACATCACACCATCCTCTGAAATAACATGATTCAAGAACTGCAATTGAATGAGGTACCCCTACTAGGCCGACTCTTCACCTACTCGAACAAACGTCCCAGCCCAACACTTTCCAAATTAGACAGGATCTTGTTTTGTTGTCACACCACAGGTACGACGAACAGTTCTTCTCCTTTATAGCCCAGTTATCTGACCTACCGAAAATGAAGATGGGGAAGAAGATTGAAGTTGTGTAAAGCAGCACTTGCAGGCTAGAGTTGCGTAGTGGTCGAATCCTCTTCCTCCATGATGTCCTATTGGAACATGATGCTCAACGGAACTTGGTCTTTGCTTTAGTCCGGCCTATAATTTGGAATCCGTATCTACTTTTTTTCAGCTTTCTCTTCTTTCAGCTTCCAAAATAGATGGTCTTAACTCCTCTAACCGTCGATCTCGAGCAAACAAAGCAAAGAAAACTCTTTCGAGAGCCAAGTAGACAAATAAGACGAACTTGTGCTAGGGATGACCCTACCCAACGAACGACATGCGTCCGGACGTCAGATACCCTTCTTGGAAGATCTTCCTATATATATTAGTTGGTAGTCAAATCAGAAGTAGTGGAATGCGCCCGGGCACACACTATAGACCCCAAGCTTATATCTTTCTCTTCAAACTCTATGTCTTCATTAGAAAGTTCTCCGATTACCAGATCTGTTTTTGGTAGAGGTTTGTCTTGAGAGGTACCGATACCAACTTTATCACTCAAATTGGTCCGTCCGGATTAGCAAGGAAAAATGGGAGTTCCGATACGGATCCTTGCTAATTTACCTTGGACTTATTCCCTTATTGGGAAGGGATCATCATAGATGGGATAGGTTTGAACTCTCAAACTAGATAGAAAGCACACTCTCTTCTCGATGCTATACAACAAAGGTCCACAAAAGACGTAAAAAAGACTGACATAGTCTGACAGCAAAGTGAGGAAGATCGGACGAATGAGGTGCCTTGGATGGAAGAGAAAAGGAGGGTGGCCCGAAGCAAATAACTCTCCGTTGATGATGACATGAAAGCTTTAATGCATACTGATGTATGCTGCCAATCTACTTAACTGGAGTAACTTTTCGACTTCTACTTATCTGCTTTGCTTATGAACTGAACTTGCCTACTTCACAAGCAAGCCAACCAAGGGAGGATGAGTGGATAAGTGATTCTCTTTTCAAAAGAATGAATGACGAGCCCTTTACTGACGTGTCTCTTTCCCCCCCTTTTTTCCTCCCCTTTATTTTTTAGATGCTTCTTTTCTGCTCTAAGGCATGGCATATTCAAGAATGAGGACCCTTCGGCATATGACTCTGACTGAGCAACTGTCCAATCTCGGGCAAGGAAGGGCTCAACGTGGGAAAAGAAAAACCCACATTGAAGAAAGATATCATCGAGTCTCTTACCACAATCTAGGTGGTTCTCCCGTAGCGTCTCCGGTGGCTACTTAACAAGTTTCAGCTTTGTCTGCCTATCCTAGGTGACCATCTTCGTATACTACAACGAGGGGTGTGTGACATAGAGTTTGTCAAAGGTTTGACCAGTTCCACAAAGGGACAGATGGAATGCTTCTTACTAAAGTAAGCAGATGACCGGAAAAAAACTTGTATATAAAAGATATGATGTCAAAAAGAAGAGAGATTTGATTCAACAGGCAGTTGGTAAGCTGACGCTTCCAATGCAATTCAGAGAATAGATAAGGTGCGGCGCGTATTAAAATGTATTGCTGGGTTCACCTCTCGTTGTGATATTTTTTTGAATCTCAGTCATATGTCAAGCCATGAGTCCATAGGGGTTATGCGAGTTCCATTTCGATTTATACCAGTCCTTTTCTCACTCACATTTTTTTCTTAACCAACATAAGCAAGCTGACCTTAATCAAGGAATTAGGAGAATATAGATACACCTAGCGCTCATAGACCAACAATTACTTTCGGCAAGGATGTTTTCATCGCTCAACTTCCTTACCAACCGGATAGATTATGACAGCATCGGATCCAACCCCAGCCAGTCCAAACATCCATTCAGGCCCCCACAAGTGACCCAGTCTGTAGCGATCGTGTATACAACCGACGGTCTTGAAAGGTGATAACTCTCGTTGTTGACCGTTTTCACTCGCATTGCCAGAGATATTCTATCCAATACCCCTGCCGAGGTATTCTATTCCTCTGTTCCCTATTCTCTATACAGAAACCAAAGGGGAACACAATAGGACTCTATATATATTTCTATATTCTAACTTAGCAGTATGTCTTTTATGTATCAATAGGTTACTAGGTATTTACGTTTCTTTAACTGAGCTATACAAAAAGAATTCGAAAAGGTATGCAAGAAAGCCTCCTAATGCAAAATCTGCCTTCCCACTGACATCTGGCTTATCCCTTTGATCCAAGACTGTGATCTATTGATTCAACCTTGACCCCAGGGGTCTCCTCTCCCCAACTACACTAGGCTCAAGGTGGAATAACGAAAGGAGGGTGCGTGCGATAGCTATGACAGAAGGGGCTTCTTGTTCTCACTTCTATTTGTCTCTGATTTATATCCTAAAGAAAGTCCTTGTTCCCTCAATGAAGTTCAATTGCTTTTACGAGTGAGTCTGATATCCAGAATTTACAAGCGGATTATACGTATGTAAACAGCCTTCCCGCCTGGTTTGAATGAGGAGAGGAAGGATCCGACCTCTAGCTCTTTACTTTTACTGCCTGTGCAGCTAAGGAAAGACAACTACACTTCCAAGTCCTAAGAGAATACTAGTATACGATCTGTTATATAAATAGGTAAATGTTCCTTTCCATTATGAATCGCGATTGTATGGCCAACCATTTTGGGTAGAATGCTAGATGCCCGAGACCACGTTACTATTGTTTCTTTCTCCTCCTTCATCTTGACCCTTTTCTATTTTTTTTTCATTTTAAAGAGTGGCATTCTATGTCCAATATCTCGATCGAAGTATGGAGGTCAGAATAAATAGAATAATGATGAATGGAAAAAAGAGAAAAATCCTTTAGCTGGATAAGGGGCGGATGTAGCCAAGTGGATCAAGGCAGTGGATTGTGAATCCACCATGCGCGGGTTCAATTCCCGTCGTTCGCCCATCGCATTATTGCAAATTCCAAAAATGCAATTTTCCATATTCCTAGTTACGTATTTACTTACGGCGACGAAGAATAAAACTATCGCTATATTTTTTCCTTTTCCTAGTTCTTCTTCCAAGCGCAGGATAACCCCAAGGGGTTGTGGGTTTTTTTCTACCAATGGGGGCTTTCCCTTCACCGCCCCCATGGGGGTGGTCCACAGGGTTCATAACTACCCCTCTTACTACGGGGCGTTTACCTAGCCAACACTTAGATCCGGCTCTACCCAAACTTTTTTGGTTCACCCCAACATTACCCACTTGTCCGACTGTTGCTAAGCAGTTTTGGGATACTAAACGGACCTCCCCAGATGGTAATCTTAAAGTGGCCGATTTACCCTCTTTTGCAATCAGTTTCGCTACAGCACCTGCTGCTCTAGCTAATTGCCCACCCCTTCCACGTGTGATTTCTATGTTATGCATGGCCGTGCCTAAGGGCATATCGGTTGAAGTAGATTCTTCTTTTCTCTCAAAAAACCCCTTCCCAAACTGTACAAGCTTCTTCCAAAGCATACGGCTTTCTAGATGTATATGACGATCTCTAGACAGATGGATCTTATATGAATCATATGATGGAGTACCACATGAGTGGATATATAGGAAAGGAATCCAAATCTGCTGAATCGCTCATGTTATGATCTTCTACATCCTAGGTCTCCGCGTTCCGTCATCTGGCTTATGTTCTTCATGTAGCATTCAGATCGAATGACTCTATGAAATTACGTCGATACTTCCACATATTATGGGTAACTTAGGAGACATCCCTATTTTCCCCGGGGGTCTTAATTACCACTGCTTAGCTTTCAATTTGCCTCTGACCATCAAATTAAATGTGAATAACCCGTCCTCCTCTCTTTGAAACAAGGGGCGCTTCCGGTTCTGTGCGTGCTTCAAACAATTTAGTCTTCTCCATATTACCATATCTCTAGAGTCAATAATTTTCTATGAGGAACTACTGAACTCAATCACTTGCTGCCGTTACTCAACAGTTTTCTGTTGAGGTCTATCCCGTAGAGGTAGTCAAATTGGATCAGTGATCGATTTCTAGGTTTCGTCGTAAACCTAATTGGTTACTTCCAATTACGTAAATCAATAGTTCAAACCGCACTCAAAGGTAGGGCATTTCCCATTGATATAGGAACTTTTGTACCAGAAACAATAGTATCTCCAATTATAGCCCCTCTGGGATGTAAAATATACCTCTTCTCACCATCCCCATAGTGTATGAGACAAATGTATGCATTTCGATTAGGGTCGTATTCTATGGTTACGATTCTACCAGATATGTCTTTTTGATTCCGTCTAAAATCTATTTTACGGTATAGGCGCTTATGACCTCCCCCTCTATGCCTTGCGGTAATGATTCCTCTGGAATTACGACCTTTACCACAACGGTGCCGTCCATGGATCAAATTATTTCGTGGATTGGATTTCACTTGCCTGTCTACGGTTCCCTTGCGTGTGCTCGGTTTTGTATAAATGTTTCGCCGTATTATTCTCCTTTAGTTTTTTTCTCTATCTAGAAGTGGAATAGAATAACCCGGTGGAAGGGTAATGATGATACGTCTGTAATGCATTGTATGTCCCAGAATAGGTCCCATTCTTCTACCCTTTCCTACATTGATCGTTCTTTGCTTATCCCTTTCTCTAGACTAAATGCGCTTTCCAGCTTTTCAGGCATCTCGAACCCTCATCCCACTCTGTCCTTCTTCTTGGATTCTGGTTTCTTTTACCGATATTGGGGCAAGCACTCCGAGGAATCATGCTTCCAGATTCCCTATCATTCATTACAACAAAGGTACCTTAAAAAAGCAAGTAGCAGCACTCTCTCCTTTGGCGCCCGGAGTAGAGCCAGGATAATAGAATCCAGTTGAGGAGAAAACATAAAAAGCAAGCGAATGGAAAGAATGATCCATCGATTGAGATCCCAATCGATGTGCTAGTCTGCAATAGAAGCCACAATGGTCGCCCGGAAAACAGGTAGGTACCTGAATGAAAGTATGCGATCGAAGCAGAAAGAGACGCACAATCGTGCGGTTAAAGCGGATTCAAAGTAGGCGATCGATGGGCCATAAAAAGTAGATCAAATCCTTACTCGACTGCTTCCGACATCTTCAATGCTTTCTTCTTGTCACCCATTTCAAATAGGAGATTGACCCATGCTCTGGATGGTTGCCCTAAGTTACGCCAACTTGAGTTGGTTTTGTTCCTTGATCGGAGGAAAGTGGCGTCACCCCGAAAGGCGAGCCCGGATCCATAAAATAGAAACAAGTTCTCCTATCTGAAAATAAAGGGCGAAGCCTATCAGCTCTTTCAAAACTGTTCTTCTTGAACGGTCATCCCTTGCTTTGTTCTAAACTACTATCTTTTTAGTACTTTCGTTAAAGCCCACTAACCAATTACGTTACGACCACTGAACAAACTTGGTTGACGAACATGGTTTATGCGCCGATCGCACCACCTTTTATTCCAAGGCTCAAAAGGCACTAGCTTCATCAATTAAGCTATTAGAAGTAGAAGATTCATTCATTTCATCAACCGTTCGAGTCAATCTTTCATGCGGTTCGATTGCTGCATCCCTAAATCCTCCTTCTTCCCGGCACAAACGGTTCCTAGACACATGGCTTCTTTTGCTTCATATCGCTTGTTGGCCCCATCAGCGCCTATTCCAATGTTCCTCGTGAAAGAAAGATATCTGACCCGATGCGTCCTACTCTATTCTATAACCGATTGCTCCATCCTTTCGTCCTGATGATCGATTCCATGGAAATATTCATGATGAATACATCTATTTAGAGGCACTCTTGATCCTTCCACATGAGAACTTCTCTCAGTGACTACAACTCCCTTCCTGGCAGGCCTATTGACTACTTCCCCATCGATTAAGGTTACTCCGTGCGATTGAGTTATGCTTCTAGGGCTGAAGCCTCAAACAACTCTCTACTGGTTCTATTCTTACGGACTGGCCTGATTGGTCGACGACCACCGAAAGTTCCTTTAATACGCCTTTACTTGAATGATGAAACAAACCAATCAATAATTGATGGATTGGATAAAGTAGCGAAGAATAAAAAAGGAATGATCAAACGCTCGGAATGTGCTTTCTCGAAAGCAAAAAATAGATTCTTGTTATTGTGGAAGGACGACTATCTCATTGTGCAATGTGATTTACAAAAGGTGCGGTCATCGCCAACCTCTGAGATTGACTTGACTTGGTCTTCTTCCATGAAATGTTTTACTTTTGATCTTTTGTTCCTAGCTCTGGACGCGGGAAGACCCCCGTTAAGAAAAGCTATCCTTTCCCTCCCATATCATGTATCTGAATCGGAGTAATTGTATAATATCACCTATGCAGATTTTTATACAAGATCCATGAAAATAACCCCATTCTCCAGATGCAGGCCATAGTCAATTGAGACAGACAAGCATTACTGTTTTCTATTAATAAAGATAAGGTGAACATGGCGGCAAAACTACCTTTTGGGAAACCCCGCCCAGAGCTCCCTCACTCTACTCTAGCATCAGAAGACAAGGGAACTTTGAACAAAGAATACAAGGGCTCGTCTTATCTATATTCGTAGCTGAATGGAATTCCGCCTTTAAGGAAGAGGTTATTCAGCGGGGGATCGAAATCCGATCATCTCGTCCGGCGAATGGGAAGTCTTGGTTGGTATCTTCATTCGAGTTGGATTCTTCTATACGAAATTCGTTTGAGTTTGGACATAGCCTTGCGCTGCAACTCGAAATGCTAGTGAATTAGAAAGTTTCTACTTTCCACAATTTATTTATCTGCTTCTTCTCCTTTTGCTTTGTTTTTACCCTCCATCCACTTCAGCTTCCTTTGCGCAAACCAACACCTATTTGGATTCGCTTGAGAAGAGCGCATTCTTGAGATGCTAAGGGCTGGCCAAAGGGTTAACTAAACTAATAAGATCTCTTCTTCCTTCTCTTTTATGCTTCAGCGAATCGACTTCTTCTCGATGATGGACATTCCACAGGCATTTCTAGAGTCAGATTCATGTGCAGCCTTTCTCGATCGTTTATTATTCTCGAATAGAAGATGATAAGATGCATACCCCCTCCTCATTAACTATGTTACTTATTTCCTCACAGCCTCTTGATGCAAAAAACCTATTCTTTCAAGGAAAAGACCTTTCTAATTCAGTGTAGTTTTTCACTGACTATTCTAGTGTAGTTTGACTCAAGTATACGTTTTCTGAAGTCTCAGATTGCATGCATTTCTTAAACAGTATTGCACACTACTAACTCAAAAACAAGTACTTTACTGACAGGAAGTTAATAAGTATATAATATGCAAACAATCCCTCGCTTGGTAGTTTCCTTTCTTTCCTACCACGCAATCAATCTCTTGCTTACTGAAAACTCTAGTTTTGTCGGACAACCTTGCTTCTTTCTTATAGCAAAGTGCTGAATCCATAAGCTTTCGTCGGAGCCTACCACCAATCAGTCTAAATTAGTTACTTAATTCCTTAACTACCTAGCTTGCAGAGAATAAAGTAGGCTTTGGCTGAGATACGTAAAGGAGGAATAGTCAACTATACTCCGAATGTGCTTTGAGCAGACAGATATGTAGGTTGCTAGGAAGGAGGTAAGCGCTTGTCTTTCTGATGTCAAGAAGTAAGAAGAGGTAAAACTCCTAAAAAACAACTTGATCTATGTTGAAAGTTTATGTCAGCAAGCAAAGAGATTGCCTAGGGCGAAAGCAAATCAAAAAGATAATAAGAAAATAAGTGTTTCAAGCCTAAGCAAAAGATAGAATGTTGTATTGCCATAACCTATGTACTTAAGCGAACTAGCGAAGAAAGGCGAAGAATGGCTTTGTTCAAGCCCAAGTCAAAATCTATCTCTGATAAAGCATTCAATCTTTCATCTTTATATTCATTATCTGCTAGTTTCGAGTCCTTCTTTTACTTTCTCCTTCCGGCACTTTTTAGTCATAGTAAAGATGTGCTGTAAGGATCAAGAGTGTACCTTATTTGTTTTCAATTTTGCTTCGCTTTCATCAGCCTTATTATGGGTTTGCCTGAGGGCAGCCTTATATTCGATATACTCCCCTCCCTTGAATATTATTCTATTTAATGCAAGAGTAAGGATAGACGTCTTATTCTTCAGTGTGGAGATAGAATGGTAGACCCTCTTCTCTCTTTTAGTTAGCCTTACTTATTCCAATTCCTAATCTATACCATAAAGCAAAGCCCTTTTTGCGCAAGGTTCTCTCCTACGTATACAATTATCACTGATGGGAGTAATATGCCAGTAACTATAGAAGACTTTATTATTATTCTAAATAGGCGGCAATAGGTCCATCGAGATAAAGTATGACTAATAAGTAGTAATATAGCTAGTTGCTATATATAGACTTGAAGTCAGGGCTTACTCATCCTAATCTTCTCTTTACTACTTAGTTAAGTTTAGTTAAGTTATAGGATCAGAACGTCTTTGATTGCCGTTATAGGAAGTGAGCAAGCAAGCTAGACACGAAAACTCAGGATAGA